ATAAAAATACCCAATTCTCCTTTTGGAGCTTCAACTCTTACATAAAGTTCTTGCTTCGGCAATTCAAAAGTAGGAGAAGGTTTTTTACTAATGAATCGGTATTCAAAATCATTCCATTCGGTATTTCTTACTCCAGCAAAGCGCCGGGTTTCTAAATTTTCATAGGGCCCTCCTGGAATTCCTTCCAGAGCCTGTTGAATAATTTTTATAGACTCTGTCATTTCACTGATTCGTACTAAATAACGAGCTAATGAATCCCCCTCGTTTTGCCATTGGACTTCCCAGTCAAATTCATCATAACACTCATAATGATCAACCTTACGAAGATCCCATTGTATTCCGGAAGCCCGCAGCATGGGTCCTGATAAACCCCAATTTATTGCTTCCTCTTCACTAACAACGCCTACTCCTTCAACTCGTTCTAAAAAAATAGGATTCCGTGTAATAAGCTTTTTATATTCAGCAACCTCCCTTAAAAAGTAATCGCAAAAATCCAAACATTTATCTATCCAGCCATGAGGTAGATCAGCGGCTATTCCTCCAATACGAAAATAATTATGCATCATTCGCATACCGGTGGCAGCTTCGAATAGATCATATATTAATTCTCTTTCTCTAAAAATATAGAAGAAGGGCGTCTGTGCACCAATATCTGCCATAAAGGGTCCAAGCCATAACAAATGAGAAGCTATACGACTCAACTCCAACATAATTACTCTAATATAGCTAGCTCTTTTCGGTACTTGAATATTTCCCAACCGCTCTGGTGCATTTACAGTTATTGCTTCTGTAAACATAGTAGCTAAATAATCCCAACGTGTTACATAAGGCAAATATTGTATAATTGTTCGGTTTTCTGCAATTTTTTCCATTCCTCTGTGTAAATAACCCAATATTGGTTCACAGTCGATAACATCTTCACCGTCTAGAGTAAGGATGAGCCGAAGAACACCATGCATTGATGGGTGGTGAGGGCCCATGTTGACTATCATGAGGTCCTTTCTTGTAGCTGGTGCAGTCATAAATTTTTTCCCGATTCATTCTTCCATGAATTGCTGAAAATAAAAAGAGGGTCATCAAAAGCAAACTCATTTTTCAAATTAACGAGTTTTAATCTCTCTAATATTCAACTGACCTATTAATTCTTTATAACGTATTCTATTTTTTTTTGATAAATAAGTTAGGAGTCGTTGTCGCTTTCCCAAAATTTTTCGCAGACCTTTCTGAGATAAATAATCTTTTTTGTGCAATTCCAAATGGGAAGTAAGCTTTCGTATCTTATTAGTAAAACAGAATACTTGGAATTCAACAGACCCCGGGTTTTCTTCTTTTTCTTTTTGTGAAATCACTGAAATGAATGAATTTTTTATCATAAAAAAATCCCCCCCTTTTTTTACAAATATGAATTTTACCGATCAGTAATAATAATATGAGTTAGTTTAATTTGGTATACACAATAAACTTATTGTTTATTGTTTATGGAATTCTATATCTAATTTTATTAAAAAATAAAGTTAAATAATAAAGAATCAATCCAATTAAACTTGCATTCGGGTAAGCATACAAAACATTAGTATCAGAATATTAGACGAAAATATAAGACAAGTTATATGTGCATTTGTTTGCTTTCATATATCAGATATGGTACAGATATAAAGTTTCATTAATCACTTTTCAATTATGGGGTACATGCGTATCCTTAACAGACTAAAACGACTTCCATTATTTGTATCAAACCAATAGCGATTCATACAAGCTAAATCTTCTAATCGATAATTGGGCCAAAGAAAGAATTTACTTAATTGATGTCTATCAAGATCTTTATTTTCAGTCAAAAATGGACGCGAACTTTTTAAATTATTCCCAAGTATATTTTTATCCATACCTTGACTATTTTTTGAATGGAAACAAATTAGAATTCTCAATTCTCTACGACGTCGAGACGCTAAAATATTTTCAGGGAAAAGCAAATAAGAATTATTATTTCCAGTTAGATGACTTCGAATGGATTTATCAAAATCCTCCTTATCGGCATATCTTTGCTCTCCGTATCTTTGATTAGTACGATGCTTACTCTTATGAACTAATGAAATTTTTATGGTTTGATGGATAATAAACTGACCTGATTTTTTTACAGACAGACGAAGAGGTTCAATAATCAACCTACCCCTTTTCATCAATTCTGTAAGAGTTAAATTCTTTTTAATCAGCATTATATCAAGATTCATTTCTCGCCTTTGAATAGAGGATAGGATTATTTTTTTTGGATTTCTCAGTCTAAGCAGAAGACAATATACTTTGATATTATTGATCATCCTTTGATTCAAAGCACCATCCCATCTTAATTGAAAAAGTGAATATCTTTTTAGGAAGAAATCTAGTTCTGCTTCTGTATTGCTCTTGTATTGTTTTTTCCTTTGTAGTTTTTTCATGTCTGATTCCGAATAAGTTTTCGAAATCCCCTTTTCTTGGTTTAAGAGAACAGATACAAGATTTTCTTGTTTTTGCATAGTTGATCTAAGATCTTTTTTATTTACAATTTTTTTTTCTTTTTTTTTCTTGAATTCAAATTCAAAATATTTTTTTTCGTTTGGCGGTATAATTCCTTTTTGTTTTCTATTCATGTTTTGAGTTTCACTAAGACTTTTATTTCTATTAAAATGAAAAAAAAGGAACTTGCTTGGTATAAACCAGGGTTTCATTTTATAGGCATTATAAAATAGACAAAATTCTGGGAAGAACCAAACTTCTAGATTCGATATAGGATGACTTAGTATTTCTGTATTCATTCCCATCCAATCCCATTTGTTTTTTTGATTGGATGAATGGTTTTCTTCATCTTGATGAAACATAAAATAAAAAAGATTTTTTTTATCAATTTTATCGATTATTTGATAATTCAGAGCCTCGGTCTGAATATTTTGATTTCTGTTGGTATTGACCTTGACCCAAGCTTCAATATCCATTTTTTTTCTAAAACAAAAATGTAGAATTTTCCAATCAAAATATTTTCGATCCGTATTTTTTTCCATATATAGAATAGCACTTTTTCCTAAAAATATTTTGATAGGGATATAGGCGAATCTAGCAAAATTTTTTCTTGTTTGTGTATTGTAATTATAAGAATTTTTTTGAGTTTTATTAACTTGGAATGGTGATCTATAAATAGACGGGTCTTCCGTATTTTCATAATTAATAGATCTATAAGATAAAAGATTATATCTATAGTATTTTTGAAAATTATCTTTTTGGTTTGGTAATAAATATACTTCGTAATCACTTTGTTTTTTATAATAACTTAATTGTTCTTTTTCATATGACTCTGATGTGTTTACATTTTTATCTTGAATTATACGACATTTTTTGGTGCTATTTCGCCACTTTTGTGCTATTAATTTAGACCATTTAAGCGGAGATAAATGATATTGATAATAACCTCTTAACCAGCCTTTCCATTGATTTTTTTTCGAGTTCGGGAGTTTCTTATCTTTGAATTTAGAATCAAGTATTCCTTGTCTGCTCAAATAATTTTTTATTGAAGTTTTAAGAAAAAAAGATGTTCCATGATATTCAAGAATAGATATTAATTTAAACAAGTTAAGAACTCGGACTTGTGATAATTTGTAAAATACATATGCTTGTGAAAAAGAGAATAATTCATCAAAATTAGGTGAATTATTATTACTAATATTATAAAAGGGCTTTTGTATAGTTGAAAGAAGGTCAATTGTATTTTGATTCATTTTATTACTTTTTTCATGATTTTTTTTAGTATTTAAAATAGGTTTATCAATAATAGTTTTTGTTGATTCAATAAAAATTTTTCTATGGATTCTGGGAATATTAATCATAGATAGAAGGATATTTATATATATCTTTTGAATGAAAAATTTTATAAAAAAATCAAATTTACGGATTATTCGAGTAATACGTCTTTTTAATATTTGCCAAATCATTTTTGTTAATTCGAATCTTTTAGCATTATAACGATTTTTATTAGTATTAAGACTAACATTTATTCCTGGAATCACTTTTTTTTTCTCTTTTGTAATTTTTTCTATTTTTTTTCTAATTGTACTTGTTCTATCAGTTAGACCATTCATTTTTTTTTCTGTCAGTAAAAAATTTGTCCAATTTCTAGATGTAAGGTGATTCATGGATTCATTAATTAGTGGATTCCCCATTATCGAATCTTTTTTAATTTCGTCTAATTTATCTACTTCTTTCAATCTACTAAATATAAATAGAATTTTATTTATTTTTAAAATTTCTTTTATTAGTCTTTTTAAAAATAGAATATTTTTTAGAAACCATTTTTTTGTTTTTTTTGAAATAGTTAGAAAGAATCTTGTTCTTTCTTTTAAAATTTGTAAAATGAAAAGGTATTTTTTTTTTAAATTTCCAAGTTTTTTTTCGAGGTTATTTAAAATAGGTTCAAAAAAGGAAGGACTTTTTCGGGGAGAACCAAAGGGAAGTTCCGTTTCCATTCCCCAAACTGTTAAAAAAGAAAAATCATCCCTTTGACCTTTCTTTTTCATTCGACCTAGATAAGAATACTTTAGTTTAGATCCATGCCAAGGTTTTAGATAGAAAGGAAATAGGATTTTTATCTGAATGCCATCTAGTAACCAATTTTGTGGAAATTCTCTTTCTGATAATTGAACACCATTATAGGTGCATTTAATATGTATTTCTCTATTCCATTCCTTTAAATCTTCAGACCATTCAGGAAATTGCAATAGTAGCATACGGGCAATATTTTTAGCTATTATTAATGAAGGTAATAGAATATATTTTCTAAGAGTCGATTGAGTTATTAACATTAAACCTCTTATTATTTGCGCAAATGGGATCGTATCCCAAGCTTCTGCTATTTCTATTCGTGTTTTCTCCTTTCTTTTGTTCTCTTCTTTTTTGTCCGTCTCTTTTTTTTTTCCCTCTTTTCTCTCTTCTTCTGTATAATCTGAAATTTTTAGTTCTTCTTCTGCTCCCTCTCTCAT